TCATATGTTATGGTATGAATATAACATACCAATTCGTTATGTATGGATGATGAGATTCCATAGACTTATTGAACCATTGGCGTGCATCCAGCAGGAATTGAACCTACGAATTTGCCAATTATGAGTTGGGCGCTTTAACCATTCAGCCATGGATGCTTAACCTTAACGGGGCTCATCGTACATCGTGAATAACCAAATTCCAATTGAAATGAAATTTTGAGGAGGAATCAATGAAAATCTTTAGGAGGAATCAATGAAAGGGCATCAATTCAAATCCTGGATCTTCGAATTGAGAGAGCTATTGAGAAAGATCAAGAATTCTCACTATTTCTTAGATTCATGGATCAAATTCGATTCAGTGGGACCTTTCACTCACATTTTTTTCCACCAAGAACGTTTTATGAAACTCTTTGACCCCCGAATTTGGAGTATCCTACTTTCACGTTTTTCACAGGGTTCAACAAGCAATCGATATTTCACGATCAAAGGTGTAGTACTGCTTGTAGTAGTGGTCCTTATATCTCGTATTAACAATCGAAAGATGTTCGAAAGAAAAAATCTCTATTTGATGGGGCTTCTTCCTATACCTATGAATTCCATTGGACCCAGAAATGAGACATTGGAAGAATCTTTTTGGTCTTCCAATATCAATAGGTTGATTGTTTCGCTCCTGTATCTTCCAAAAGGGAAAAAGATTTCTGAGAGTTGTTTCATGGATCCGCAAGAGAGTACTTGGGTTCCCCCAATAAATAAAAAATGTATCATGCCTGAATCTAACCGGGGTTCGCGGTGGTGGAGGAACCGGATCGGAAAAAATAGGGATTCTAGTTGTAAGATATCTAATGAAACCATAGCTGGAATTGAGATCTCATTCAAAGAGAAAGATAGCAAATATCTGGAGTTTCTTTTTTTATCCTATACGGATGATCGGATCCGCAAGGACCATGATTGGGAATTGTTTGATCGTCTTTCTCCGAGGAAGAAGCGAAACATAATCAACTTGAATTCGGGACAGCTATTTGAAATCTTAGGGAAAGACTTGATTTGTTATCTCATGTCTGCTTTTCGTGAAAAAAGACCAATTGAAGGGGAGGGTTTCTTCAAACAAGAAGGAGCTGAGGCAACCATTCAATCAAATGATATTGAGCATGTTTCCCATCTCTTCTCGAGAAACAAGTGGGGTATTTCTTTGCAAAATGGTGCTCAATTTCATATGTGGCAATTCCGCCAAGATCTCTTCGTTAGTTGGGGGAAGAATCGGCACGAATCGGATTTTTTGAGGAACGTATCGAGAGAGAATTTGATTTGGTTAGACAATGTGTGGTTGGTAAACAAGGATCGGTTTTTTAGCAAGGTACGGAATGTATTGTCAAATATTCAATATGATTTCACAAGATCTATTTTCGTTCAAGTAACGGATTCTAGCCAATTGAAAGGATCTTCTGATCAATCCAGAGATCATTTCGATTTCATTAGAAATGAGGATTCAGAATATCACACATTGATCGATCAAACAGAGATTCAGCAACTGAAAGAAAGATCGATTCTTTGGGATTGGGATCCTTCCTTTCTTCAAACGGAACGAACAGAGATAGAATCAGATCGATTCCCGAAATGTTTTAGATCTTCCTCAATGTCCCGGCTATTCGCGGAACGTGAGAAGCAGATGAATAATCATCTGCTTCCGGAAGAAATCGAAGAATTTCTTGGGAATCCTACAAGATCAATTCGTTCTTTTTTCTCTGACAGATGGCCAGAACTTCATCTGGGTTCGAATCCTACTGAGAAGTCCACTAGAGATCAGAAATTTTTGAAGAAAAAACAAGATGTTTCTTTTGTCCCTTCCAGGCGATCGGAAAATAAGGAAATGGTTGATATATTCAAGATAATTACGTATTTACAAAATACCGTCTCAATTCATCCTATTTCATCAGATCCGGGATGTGATATGGTTCCGAAGGATGAACCGGATATGGACAGTTCCAATAAGATTTCATTCTTGAACAAAAATCCATTTTTTGATTTATTTCATCTATTCCATGACCGGAACAGGGGGGGATACACGTTACACCACGATTTTGAATCAGAAGAGAGATTTCAAGAAATGGCAGATCTATTCACTCTATCAATAACCGAGCCGGATTTGGTGTATCATAGGGGATTTGTCTTTTCTATTGATTCCTACGGGTTGGATCAAAAAAAATTCTTGAATGAGGTATTCAACTCCAGAGATGAATCGAAAAAGAAATCTTTATTGGTTCTACCTCCTCTTTTTTATGAAGAGAATGAATCTTTTTATCGAAGGATCAGAAAAAAATCGGTCCGGATCTACTGCGGGAATGATTTGGAAGATCCAAAGCTAAAAACAGCGGTATTTGCTAGCAACAACATAATGGAGGCAGTCAATCAATATAGATTGATCCGAAATCTGATTCAAATCCAATATAGCACCTATGGGTACATAAGAAATGTATGGAATCAATTCTTTTTAATGAATAGA